ATAGTAATTCAAACTATAAGACATAGGAGTAATTCAGATTGATCAGAACAAATAGATATAGCAAATAAATGGAATTGGATGCTATGTCAATCCCATATATGGAATTGATATTCACATATATCAAGATAATATTGTAGATTGATATATAGATCCATATCAAATGCAGCCTCTATCTTTATTTTTTTTTTTATTCCAGGGGGCAGCTTTATAACAACAATCTAACTAATAAATAGTATGGTAGAAAGAAATAGATGAATCTTTCTACCATACTATCTATCTATTAGAATACTGCCGATTCTAGTCCACTCATTTCATTTAAGACATGAAATTGGAATCTTTTTCATTTTATTTCGTCAATTTTGGCTAAGAACTCAGAAGTCAAGTTTCATTCAAATTAGTTAATAATTAATCGTTTTGACTGACTGTTTTTACATAAATGATAAGTAGAAAAGCGGTAGGAACTAGAATAAATAGTGCAGTAGCAATAAATGCAAGAATATTTACTTCCATAATCTCATCGGTTTTTTACTTCGCAATAACTCGGGATTTAATCCCATAGAGATGATAAATCTTTGGCCTGTAAATTCAATGAATGAATATTACCTCTCGATGATCTTGAATCAGATCAATATCATGAATAACAATATCTGAACTATCAAATCAATTCGTCGTCGAGAATTGAATAGTATAACATAGGAAGTTCTTTTATCCATACCGCCCCAAACTTGGATTGCTGACCCAATCCAAAATTCCTTTATTTATTTATCATTTTTTATTATCTGTTCTTTTTTTCTCTCTAATCTATCTAGTTCCTTCTTGTACAATCATCTGATGAAGTCTCATCAAATAGCTCTTCCACTTCCAGTGGTCACATAGTTACAAACCCAAACAAACACTAAAAGCTAAATGGAAAAAGAAAGGAGTTTAGAACGAAACTATTTTTTACTGGGAAGACAAAGAAGTGTGATAAAGATGAGACCGTATAAAATGAATATTCATCAAATTTACTATTTTCCGATTTGTTCTTTCGTCGATGGGGCCTTAAAACAAAATAAAAAATAGGAAAAATGATTCATTCGCCTTTCTAAGAGGAGTAGGATCTTTGGTTGATCTGTCCTTCCCCCTCCTTTCTTCGTAGATTATTAGCCCCGGGACACCTATACCAAAAGCTCAGTGTGCAATTTGCATGAAATCTATTTTTCAACTTCAAACTAGTAAGTCAGGTTCCATAAATCCGTAGCCAGAAAAAGAAATTGTTTTTTTTTTTGTTTTTTCTGGAAAGTATTTTTTTATATTCAATTTTGTATTGGACAAGAAAGGAATTCCCTTTGTGTATGCGCGCCTCAAAAAAGTATAGTACTCGATTCCATTACATGCATCGGGGGCAATCGAAAAAGCCAGCATTTCTTAGAATACTGACTATAATGCTACCAATAATTGTACTAATCCAACCGCATATGTCTTTCTCCTATACCAAAAGGAAAGAAAAAAGAAATAAGGATTTCCCCTTTGCTTTGACAATGGAATTCTTCCCCCGGTCCCCTTCATAAAAAGGCAGAGATTTTTTGATATATTTATTGGATCCGTCGGGACTGACGGGGCTCGAACCCGCAGCTTCCGCCTTGACAGGGCGGTGCTCTGACCAATTGAACTACAATCCCAGGGAAATACGGGATCTAGCAGAAAATTTGATTCTTTTTTATCTCCGGATCGGGTATTTCTGAAGTACAAGGGGGGTTATATCATCTCATGGCGGATTGGCGAATTATTGGGCCGAGCTGGATTTGAACCAGCGTAGACATATTGCCAACGAATTTACAGTCCGTCCCCATTAACCGCTCGGGCATCGACCCAGGAAGAATCAATTTTCGACTTATTGGTAATCCATGATCAACTTCCTTTCGTAGTACCCTACCCCCAGGGGAATTCGAATCCCCGCTGCCTCCTTGAAAGAGAGATGTCCTAAACCACTAGACGATGGGGGCCTGCTTGACCAACGGCCATCATACTATGATCATAGTATGATCAGTTTTTTGAAATTGTCAATATAATCGAATGATTCTATCCGAGGGATCTTTCCCCCTTTCAGAATTGCATAGAATTGTTTTTTATTCGTCATTGACGAATTATTCATTAGAATCGACATTAGAAATCTAGTAGTAGTATTTTTTTTTGGAATTATTTCAATTGAATTTAGTTCTATTATTTTAGTTTAGATTATTTAGTATTTCGAATTTTATTTAGAAATTTCTAAATAAAAAAGAAAAAAGTAATAAATACAAAAAATATAAATAATAAGTAAGAGGAGGATTTTTTCAGGGAATGATTGGTCCGTCAGAAAAGGAAAAGGGTGTGAAATTCGATTTCTTTCACTTCCATTTGATTCATTGTTACGACGAGATATCCTTATCTCCCTCCCACCAAGACAGGAAATTAACAAACGAGAAATCTAGTAAGCGGCATCAAGCCGAAAATGATTTTTTCTCCAAGAATTTAGTTC